TGGTTTTACTGTTATAGAACATAGGAGAGTAATTAATTGGCATGAATAGAGTAAAAGAGAAAAGTTACAGAAGTGATGACTCCTATATAGTTTTATACAAGCCTTAAATCTATTATTTTTTTTATTTCCTTAATTAATTTGATTAGAGTGAAACTCCTTAAAAACCCCCGCTTTCTTTAAAATATCCTGAACCGTTTCTGTAGGTTGAGCACCTTTCTCAAGGAAATATAGAATAGCAGGAACATTTAAATAAGTTTGATTCTTTATCGGATCATAAAAACCCACTTTCCGAAGATCTCGTCCTTCTCTTCGGGACCGAACATCAATTGCAACGATTCGATAGACGGCTCATTGGGATAGATGTAAAAAAGTAACCCCCCCTCGAAACGTATAGGAAGTTTTCTCCTCGTACGGCTCATTCAAAATAATTTTTAGTTCTACTTAATGTATAGAATCACAAATGGGTCTATAAAAAAATGGTTGAAATCCCCCTTTTTTATTCTTACTTCCTTAAAAAAAAATCATTTGTACTCATAACTCAAGTTAGATAACTCTCCAGTGGCTTAAAGGAAAATATTTAAGCATTTCATTTATTGAGTGGTCTTGAAACCTCTCTTTTTTGTTTCTTTTATTTCAAATCTATTTGAATTTTTATTATGGTACAATTATGGAAACAATGGAAAAGATCTTTTCTTGTTTTGGGATCCTTTAATCTTTGTTTTAAATCATTGGGTTTAGACATAACTTCGGTGATTCTTAATCTTTTCAAAATGGCAGCAACATACCTTTTTTTGCGATTGATTTCTAATAAAGAATCATAGAAAGGGTTGATTCTTATATAATAAACTTTATATGGAAAGAATTTTTTCAATTCCAACAAATTTTATTTTAGATTGAAAACGTGAAACCCTTTCAATTTCTCTATCAACGATATACTTACGAAGTTCTTCCAATTTATTGATTGGCATTAACCATAGACCTTTGCCCCTGAGAAATGAATCAATAATTTCTACTCGAGCTCCATCATCGACTATTTTCATTACAACCCGATGGGTTTGTAGTGAAACAGAATAAATGATGTCGAGTCAAGAGCACCTTCATTCTTATATAAAATGGTGGATGTCAAAATCCACAATGGATCATGTCTTTCAAGTCGCACGTTGCTTTCTACCACATCGTTTCAAACGAAGTTTTACCATAACATTTCTCTAATTTGGAACCGGTATGGAATTGATTCAATTATGGAATCGTGAATAATCATTGGTTCATTCGCTACATAGTACTCTATCACTTTTCTTCTAGATAGATGGATAGAAATTTTTCTGAAGAGGTTTTAGCACGAATTCAACGTAACTCCAATTTTTTTTTAATTATCAAAATTATTATATTCTAAAAATATAAATAAAAAAGGAATAATTTAAATTTTTTGTCGTTTATTTTTATGAAATGAATAAAAAAGACTGATGGGAGGGAAGACTTGAGTCCTTATTGTTTCTATTCTTATTTTCTCAAATCGCTATAAAGAATAGTTCCTATCTTATAGATATTCTGTGTTAAATATGGTTTAGATATTGAAATTTGCTTTTTTCAATTTTTATAAAATCCTAAAATTTTTGTTTCACAACGAAAAACTGAAATAGAACTATAGAACATAGAGCAATAATAATATATACATATAGACTATGCATTTCCTAGTTTTATATACGTATTTTCATATTTTGTTTAACTTAATATTTCAGTAATATTTCGATAAATTCTATGGGAATAAAAAAAAATAAGAATTGTATTCTATTCAATATTAGACCTTTAAACATAAATAGAAAGTTGTTCACAAGAATCTTATTCTAATCAAATTTAGATGATTTAGAATGGAATATGGTCTGGGACGGAAGGATTCGAACCTCCGAATACCGGGATCAAAACCCGTTGCCTTACCACTTGGCCACGCCCCATTAAAATTTCTATTCGACACTAATAAAGAATAATGCTGGTATTAGTTAATAGTCAATTCTAAATACAAATAAATATCAAATTTAGAAAATATATTCTTACTTAAGATTTTTATATGTGTATATATAGAATAAAATGTAATTTATTGATCATTACATATAATTCAATTAAGATATTGTATGAAAGTCGAATTTCTTCTATTCCATTTGAGAATGGGAGGGTTTTTGGTTGGGTGAATTCAAAGACAAAGAAGAATTTTTTCTACCTTACTTTCTTCTTTTTGACTTCATATCAATAACTCAATCAAAATTCAATTATCTCCAAGAACAAAATGTCTGTTATGCTTAATATCTTTAGTTTGATCTGTATTAATTCGGCTCTTTATTCGAGTCATTTTGTCTTCGCCAAATTGCCGGAGGCCTATGCTTTTTTGAATCCGATTGTAGATGTTATGCCAGTCATACCTCTGTTTTTTTTTCTCTTAGCCTTTGTTTGGCAAGCTGCTGTAAGTTTTCGCTGAGATCTTGAATATTATATCCTATAAAATTCAGGATTTATTTCGAAAATTCTATCAATTGGATCAGATAAGTCTCATAATAATGAACCCTCAATTCAAAGAAACTCTTGACTAGACGCGAGAAATCTAAATCATCCCATTTTGTTTGCCAGTGAAAGACACTAATCCTATTAGTATCAGAGTCTTCTAAAATAGATAATCTTGGGTATGAAATGCAATTTTAGTAATGAAAGACTCTTATGACAAAAGAATTTTCATAAATTCGAAATTTTTTCTATTTCTAGAAAGCACTTCATTTCGTGATGTCAAAATAGGATTAGGATATGTGGTATAAAAAAAGACGATCTATTCCCCCTTTTCCCCAAAAAATGATCTTGGAGATTGTGTAATGCTTACTCTCAAACTTTTCGTTTATACAGTAGTGATATTCTTTGTTTCTCTCTTCATCTTTGGATTCCTATCTAATGATCCAGGGCGTAATCCTGGACGTGAAGAATAAAATGAAAAAAATGATTTGAAATTTTTGAAAGATAAATAAAATTCAAATATTAAATCATCGAGGGAGGTGGAAAGAGAGGGATTCGAACCCTCGGTACAAATAACTTGTACAACGGATTAGCAATCCGCCGCTTTCGTCCACTCAGCCATCTCTCCCAATTGAAAACAAATTCCTATGTTACATTACACATAAAGTAAGGATTAAAAAAGGCTTTCTTTCTATTTTTTTATTATATATATATATATATATAGATTAGATGTGTATAACTTTTCTCAGTAATTCAATTTAGATTTAGATAAAGTAAGAGCTAAAAGGATCCAATTGTTTTCATTTTGATCGAAGGGGCCCTTTTCTTTTACTCCCACGCCCCGGCTGGCTAGGTCAATACCAATACCTAGCCAGGCCCTTTTTTGTTACAACGAATGACAGATAAAGATAAAACCCTTTTTCGGATTTGAAAACAGAAAGACTTGTTAGTAAATTAAAACAACTCGAAAGTCTCATTTCTTATTATTTGCTTTTACTACCTTTTTTCTATTTTTTGTAAAAAAAACTAGATAGATAATAAACAAAAGAAACTCTGGACTCTTACACAACGCATTTTTATGTTATGATTTTAGTGCTTTTAGTGAATCGTCTCTATCAAAATTACTTCAGTAAAAAGAAATAAATTCGTATTTTTTTTTAGTTATTTAATCTTTTCCTAATTTAATCCCGCGAACACAAAAAATAAAGTTAACACTCTAATTTTCATGATTCGTTTAGGATCCTATTTTGATTACGCCAAATACCTCTGTTCGACAAAAGATTCATTTGTATACAATAATCATATTGTAGCGGGTATAGTTTAGTGGTAAAAGTGTGATTCGTTCTATGAATCCCCTTAATAGTTAAGGGGTCCCTCGGTTTAATTTATATTCCGATTAAAAACTTTTTTTTCTTAAAAGGATAAAATCCTTTACCTCTCAATGACTTATTCGAGGAAAAATAGAAATTATCGTGATTTGTATCCAAAGGTCAATTCGAAATTGAAAAATTGGATTCTAAAATTGCGAAACATAATTTGTGAATTGGATTCCTACTTCCAATTAAATAATTATGAATCAAGATCTATGGCGGAAGATATAAAAGTGTATTTCTAACCGTAACTAAATCTTCAATTTTGAGTTGATAGAGAAGAAATTGAAGCAAAATAGCTATGAAATGATGACTTTGATTTACTAGAGACATCGACATATTGTTTTAGCTCGGTGGGAACAAAGTACTTTTCCTAAGGATTTAAAAAAATAGAAATTCAAGAACGAAGGAACTAGAAAGATTGTTACAATTATCTTACTCTAACGGGATCATCTAGAAAGCAAGTCTTTTTGAAAAAAAAAAATATATATATATATTCAGACAAAAAGCTAACATAGATGTTATGGGTAGAATTTTCATTCACATCTTTTAGATCTCAGAATTTATGCATCTTCCATAAAGGAGCCGAATGAAACCAAAGTTTCATGTTCGGTTTTGAATTAGAGACGTTAAAAATGTTGAATTGAATCGACGTCGACTATAACCCCTAGCCTTCCAAGCTAACGATGCGGGTTCGATTCCCGCTACCCGCTTTAGACCCTCTCTTATCGAATTTATAGATTAATTCATATATTCATTCTTTATATTTCTTTCTTAATTAATATTAAAATATTAATAGGAAGAAATATAAAGAATGAATATATAAAACTCTTACTTATATATTCGCTATTTTCATTCTCTCTATATTAATTAATAATTAATGCATGATTGAATTAAATATACAATTCCTAAAAAAATCTCACATACAATCCGATTTTTTTCAAACAAGAAGCAAAATTAAAATGAATGAAAAGCGTCCATTGTCTAATGGATAGGACAGAGGTCTTCTAAACCTTTAGTATAGGTTCAAATCCTATTGGACGCAATGTATTTCCATCTATTTTTTTAGAAAAAAAATAATCAATTTCTTTATGCTTGTTCCTGAAGTATAAAGCGTTCCATCTGTTCCTGAATAGC